TGCCGCAAAGGGTGTCCCTCTTCTTGTACCCTTGAATCCACAAGTACCGGCGGAGGACCAAGAAATTACCCGGCCTCGTACATCTGTAACAGTCACAATGGTATTGTTGAAACTTGCTTGAACATGAATAACCCCTTTTGGTATTCTACGCGCATTCTTACGTAAACCAATACGCCCATTCCTACGTGAACCGATTCTGGGTGCGGGTTTTGCCATATTTTATCGTCTCATAAATATAAGTCAGAGGTATATGGATATATCCATTTCATGCCAAAACGGATCTTTTCCGCTTTTTTTTATTTGTATATTGGGTCCCTTAGGGAGTCTCTTTTATTTTATAAAGATTATCCTTGTCTTTGTTTATGTCTCAGGTTGGAACAAATTACTATAATTCGTCCCCGTCTACGGATCAGTCTACATTTTTCACAAATTTTACGAATGGAGGCCCTTATTTTCATATTTGTCATTCCTTAACTGAATTTCAAATTTACTTATTTGAAGAAAATTAGTTTCTGGAAATTTGAAACTTTCGGATTGTATCCCTCCGAAAGGAATATTGAAGTTGAAAAAAAAACCACCTAATCGTTTGAATCCTTGTTTCGGAGTCTAGAAACTATACGCCCTTTGGTTGAATCATAATGACTTCTTTCAATTTTTACTCTATCTTCCGTTGGTATACGTATAAAACTACGTTGAATCCTTCCTGAACCATAACCTAGAATCCGATCTTCATTATCTAAATGAATCCGAAGCATACCATTCGGAAGTGATTCAGGAATTAAACTTTCATGAATCCAGTTTTCTTTTTTCATTCGCGGTAAAACCTCCTTGAAGTATTAAGTAAGAGGAGAGTGAGAATAGAAACCCGTTCTTTATCTTTTTTTTTCACAAATAGTAAAGTTCCATATCTTAATTTGGATATAGGAAAGCTTACCATATATAACACAAAATTTCTCCGCCGATTCCTTCTAGTCGGGCCTCTCGGTCCGTCATTATACCCCGAGAGGTAGAAAGAATTACAATCCCCATCCCACCTAAAATTCTAGGAATTCGTTGATAACTAGAATAGATTCGTAGACCGGGTCGACTGATCCGTTTTAAATTTAAAACAGTTTTACATGGACCTTTCCTATTCCTTCTATGCCGTAGGGTTAAAACCAAAAAATATTTGTTGTTTTCCTGATGTTTCCTCACATTTTCAATAAAACCTTCTCTTAACAGTATTTTAACAAGGTTTTCGGTGATGTTAGTAGATGGTATTCGAACTGTTCCTTTTCTATTCATGTCGGCATTGCGTATAGAAGTTATTATATCAGCAATAGTGTCTTTACCCATGATAAATTAAAATTATTGTTACCCCCGAACTTTGATATAATCAACATGCTTTTTTCTTTCTATTTTATGAATCGTTAAAGATATATGCGTGAGACAAATTTACTAATTAATCTAGTTTACTCTATTCATATTTTATTCAAATGCTATAATAGCATTAGAGTCTCCGTTTTATTAGACTTATAATACTTCAGGTGCTAATGAAACTATTTTAGTGAAATTTAACTGTCTCAATTCCCGTGCGATCGCACCAAAAATTCTAGTTCCTTTGGGATTTCCTTCTTGATCAATAACAACCGCAGCATTGTCATCATATCGTAGTATCATACCGTTGTCACGTTTGAGTTCTTTACAAGTACGTACAATTACAGCTCTGATCACTTCGGATTTTTCTAGAGGTGTATTTGGTATTGCTTCCTTGATTACAGCAACAATAACGTCACCAATATGAGCATATCGTCGATTACTAGCTCCTATGATTCGAATACACATTAATTGTCGGGCCCCGCTGTTATCCGCTACATTTAAGTGGGTTTGAGGTTGAATCATATCATTTTTTTTTTATTTGCTCTTTCACTGCGAAGGGGCTAAGTAAAAAAAGAAATATTGTTTGTCCAAAACAAAAAAAAAAAGAAACCTATAATTTTGTTTTTTTTTTCATTCAAAAGATTTCTTTTCTTTGGTTATACATTCTTATCCCGAAATAATGAATTGCGTTCGTATAGGCATTTTGGATGCCGCTATTGAAATAGCCTTTCTGGCTACATTTTCTGCTACTCCACCCATTTCATAAAGTATTCTACCCGGTTTAACGATAGCTACCCAATATTCGGGAGATCCTTTACCGGAACCCATACGCGTTTCCGCGGGTCTTACTGTAACAGGTTTGTCTGGAAATATACGTACCCATATTTTTCCGCCGCGGCGTACGTTTCGTGTCATTGCTCGCCGCCCTGCTTCTATTTGTCTAGACGTGATCCACGCGGGTTCAAGTGCCTGAAGAGCATATCTACCAAAGCAAATACGATTACCTCGATAAGATATTCCTTTCATTCTTCCTCTATGTTGTTTACGGAATCTGGCTCTTTTGGGGTTATAGTTGATGGTTCTTTTTCAATTTCAATTCCATCTCTACTACAGAACCGGACATGAGAGTTTCTTCTCATCCAGCTCCTCGCGAATGAAAAATAACAATTATAACATGGTATACATGTATTTAATGAATAATATACTGAATCGTGGGAGTCTTTGAGATTTTATCTAATATCTAATCTATTAGAAATTTGTATATCTTGTTTTGATAGTTTATATAAAAAAAACTAAACATGTATTCAATTTCTATTTATTTATAGTTATAGATAATTATTTTATAGATTAGTTAGAGATAATAATAATAGAATTTCGTTTTATTATAACGAGTATTTATTTTGTTTTGTCTTTTTTATTATCATATTATATTGGATCTATCAAAATTTAGAAATCCAATAAAATAAAAACTTTCGCGGGCGAATATTTACTCTTTCCATATCTATTTCAGTTGTAGGGTTATCCTATGACATGGCCTCTCAGAATAAAAGTGGATTGGTCCCGGGTTCGTTTCGCCATCCTACCCAATGAATTATTAGGATTCGTTTTCAATAGAATCTTCTGCATCCACGGGTTCCGTCGTTCCCATCGCTTCGCGATTAATGGTTAGGCCTGAATTCTACAGCGGAGCTCCTAATGAAAATGAAATGTGTTATTGAGTCAATTTTCTCAGTCTTTGTGGACCCGGGGCTCTTGACTTTTTTTGTTCTATGAACAAATTCATCGAATTATAGATCAATCAAATTAGTATTGATGCTTTATTACGCTATCCTTTATAAGATCGCTCAGAGACCTTACATATTGGAATCATATAGCATTAGTATTCTTTTTCTCTCTTTCTCTCACCCTTCCATTTATCTGCATTCTTTTTGTTATTGCTTCACAACTTAAAATCAGATTGGTTTTTCTTTTTTTTGCTTGTTTATGCAAACAAAAATTCAGTTGCTACAATGATATGATCAATATATCATATCGTGACTAGTTCTTTAGATCCAGATAATATGAAGCGGTGAGTTGGTTATTAGTTCGATAGTTATTAGTTCATACTATGGGCCAGTCCGTTTTTTTGACTACTAACCCTACAAAAACCAACGAGTCACACACTAAGCATAGCAATTATATCAATATAAAAAAATGAATTGAATTTTTATTCAACCTTATAGAATTGCCCATTTTTTTTTTTTTATTTAACAGAAAAAGAATGAAAGAGTTTGTCATTTTTTGCTTTTTTATTTCCGATAGAACGTAAAGACAAGTCAAATAAAGGCTTAGGCTTCCTCGTCTACAAATATCCAAATTTTGATGCCTAATACCCCATAGATAGTTCCAACTGCATAGGAACAATAATCAATTTTAGCTCGAATGGTTTGTAGAGGAACTCTACCCTCTCTGATCCATTCGACACGCGCAATCTCTTTTCCGTCGATACGTCCTGCAATTTGTACTTGAATTCCTTTTGTACCTGCTTGTTCAGTTAATTCAATAGCCTTTTTCATTGCTTTTCGAAATGAAACCCTATTCTTTAATTGTCCGGCTATAAATTCGGCGAGAATATTAGGGTGTCCATAAGGGTTTGTAATTCTTGTAAGAGCAATGTTGAGTTTTCGGTTTACACAATTAATTTCTTTTTGTACATCTATCTGCAATTCTTCGATTCTTCGAGGCCCACCTTTACCTTCTAGTAATAATTTTGGGAATCCCATATAGATTATGACCTGAATCAAATCGATTCTTTTTTGAATCTTTATGCATGCAATTCCCTCAACACCAGAGGATATTTGAATATTTTTTTGTACATAATTCTTGATCCAATCTCGGATTTTTTGATCTTCTTGTAGCCCTTCGGAATAATTTTGTGGTTGTGCAAACCAAAGAGAATGATGACCTTGGGTTGCACCAAGTCTGAAACCAAGTGGATTTATTTTTTGTCCCATAATCTCCCAATACTATATATATCATGACACGTCATATCCGTGTACTTACTTATTTTTATTTCTCCATACGTTGCCTTTGAAGTATAATATGGCGTATTTGGCTCCTTTATACTTCCTTTTTTATACTTCCTTTACAGATATATCTTTTAATCCAATAGTTATATGAAAAACGGGTCTTTTTATCGGATAACTGCGCCCTCGAGCTCTAGGTTTTAATTTTTTCACAGTAGTACCCCTTCACGACTTCCGCTTTGCTAATGATTAAACTTGCTTCGTTTAAACCGACATTGTGAATAGCATTTGTTGCTGCAGAATAAACCAATTTTAAAATTGGATAACTCACTCGATAAGGCATAAGTTCGAGTCTCATACGTCTTTCTTCGTATAAACGTCCACAAATCTGATCAATTTCAATTACTCTGTCTGCTTTATTAGCAGACATACATATATGTTTACTTAAAGCGCATATATATTTCGGTATATGGATTCTTCTTTATCATAAGATTTGCCTCTCGCTAATAAACAATAAGCATCTATATTCACTTTTATTAACTACTCTTATTTTAACGACGAGATCTATTATCATTTTTTGCGTGTCCTCGGAAATTTATAGTAGGTACGAATTCCCCCAATTTATGGCCCACCATA